ATCGAATTGTTATTGGATACCGAGGACTTAGAGACTCTCCTGAGTCTCTATAGAAAGTATCTTCAGCCCTTTCCACAACCACTAATTCGATTTTCCGTGGGGCTATCCAATCTAATTCAGGACCCGGTAATTAAACACTACATTAGTAGTGGAAGGGAATCAATAAATCTTTATATGAGAGCCCTTCCACCACTCATCTGTCCTTGAATCCTAGAGGCAAGGATTTAGAGCACTTTAGCTTTCGAGAGCCAAACTTCCAGATGTTTCGAACCAAGCAAGCAAGTCTCAAGAGTCCTTTTACTTTGTTTGCTTCTGCTGGGGAAAAATTCAGCGAGTTATATCAGCAAAACGAAATAAGAGATTTCGAGTTTTTTCTTGATCAGGCGACACCCGGATTTGAACTGGGGAAAAAGGATTTGCAGTCCCCCGCCTTACCGCTCGGCCATGCCGCCAAAATGTATGATACCCTACAAAATAGATGAAAAAAGTCTCCCTTTGTTTGCGTCGAGTGGTGGATTCCGAAACTTCTTTTTTTATTGGACTTGCATCTTGAATCCCGTTTTCTTAAATTTAACCCCTGCCCGAAAAGAAAAAAATCCTTCGTTTTTTGGATTGGATCCATCCCTTCGGTTGTATGTATAGTATCTCAAAAACGAAATATCTAAAGATTTTCCCTCTCTTTTTTATATTGATATTGAAAAATTGAAAAACCAAATGTGGTTTTTCAGTCCCAAAAGCCAAAATTTAGGACAAATTGGAACCATTAACTATTAAATGGGACTGTAAATTCATGAACGATTCTTGGATTTGAATCCAAAATTGTCTTTTCTTAATCCTAATTCTAATTATATCTTAATCCTAATTCTAATTATATAAGAAAATCCAAATTGATACATAACTAATCAGTATTGATTCTTTTCCATAAAAAAAAATCCTTTCCAATTTCCATTATAACAGCAAATAGAAGTATATGTAAACCCCAGAACATAAATTGTTATACAAATATCTAATTGGATATCATATCTATATATGATGACTATAGAGAATTATTAGGAAATTGTAGTGCTTCAATTTTTCATTCAATAGATGGAATAGAAAATGGAAATTTTGATATAGCATAGCACGCGCTGTCCCGAATAGAACTTAAATAAAGGAGGAAACATAGATAGCTATCTACACATGGTTAATAAATACAAACTTTATTACTATGTTACGCCCTTCAATCGTATTCTACTAAAAAAATAAAAAAAAGGTAAAATAAAAGTATCTCTCTTTTATGCGAATCATTTGTTGAACAATAGAATCCATGAAAAAGTTAAGTGCTAAAAAAATATCAATTCTATATTTTTGATGATTATAATGTCTTTATATCATCGAACAGATGAAATCCGAATCCATTTCTTTTTCTGGTACCCAATCGGATTAGAGTATGTAATATCATAATAATGGTAGAAATGGAATCACTTTTTTTTTGATATTCTATCCAAAACTCCATAAGCCTAAGTGGCATTTATTAATTCCTTTCGATTTTCTATCTGTTCCAAATTCCAATTTGAATATAAAATTGTCTTTATTCCTCCGTTCATATGCATTTCATACATTCCATATACGGGGTGAGTAAAATTTCATGTGATTCAGTAAACAAAATAGAAATTCCATCATTGCTAAATCAATCCATATGATTTGATGAAGAATGGGTCAATAATGGAATTTTTTGAGAAAAGGGAAATTCAAAATGCTCGGGGATGGAAATGAGGGAATGTCTACAATACCTGGGTTTAATCAGATACAATTTGAAGGATTTTGTAGATTCATTGATCAGGGCTTAACAGAAGAACTTTATAAGTTTCCAAAAATGGAAGATACAGATCAAGAAATTGAATTTCAATTATTTGTGGAAACATATCAATTGGTAGAACCTTTGATAAAAGAAAGAGATGCTGTATATGAATCACTCACATATTCTTCTGAATTATATGTATCCGCGGGATTAATTTGGAAAACCAGTAGGGATATGCAAGAACAAACTCTTTTTATTGGAAACATTCCTTTAATGAATTCCCTGGGAACTTCTATAGTAAATGGAATATACAGAATTGTGATCAATCAAATATTGCAAAGTCCCGGTATCTATTACCGGTCAGAATTGGACCATAACGGAATTTCGGTCTATACCGGGACCATAATATCAGATTGGGGAGGAAGATTAGAATTAGAGATTGATCGAAAAGCAAGGATATGGGCTCGTGTGAGTAGGAAACAGAAAATATCTATTCTAGTTCTATCATCAGCTATGGGTTCGAATCTAAGAGAAATTCTAGAGAATGTTTGCTATCCTGAGATTTTCTTGTCTTTCCTGAATGATAAAGAGAAAAAAAAAATTGGGTCAAAAGAAAATGCCATTTTGGAGTTTTATCAACAATTTGCTTGTGTAGGCGGAGATCCGGTATTTTCTGAATCCTTATGTAAGGAATTACAAAAAAAATTCTTTCAACAAAGA